TAAAAAAAAGAATACAGAAAAGTTATCCAAAGCTATATACAAGTCACTACCCCCCTTTTTTTATTTCCTTAATTGAATTTTGTTTGATTAGGACGAAGTTCCTTAAAAACCCCCACCTTTTTCAAAATATCCTGAACAGTTCCTGTAGGTTGAGCACCCTTTTCAAGGAAATATAGAATAGCAGGAACGTTTAAATAAGTTTGATTCTTTATGGGATCATAAAAGCCCACTTTCTGAAGATCTTTTCCTTGTCTTCGGGATCGAACATCAATTGCAACGATTCTATAGATGGCTCATTGGGATAGATGTAGATGAACAATACCCCCCACAGAAACGTACAGGAAGTTTTCTCCTCGTACGGCTCAAGAAAACAGAATTTGATTCGAAGTTTTATCTATATATGGAATTCTAATAAATGACAAAAGGGTCCATAAAATCATCAAATCAATTAGACTATGATTTAAGTCTTTTTTTCTTCTTCGTTCCCGAAAATGAAAAAGAAACCGTTCGTACTCATAACTCAAGTTAGATAACTCTCAAATGGCTCAAAGGAAAATCGTTAGTCAATTTCATTTATTGAGTGGTCTTTACCCCCTTTTTGTTTGTCTCGGTTAAAATAGATTTGGATTCTTAAGTCTGGCCCGATTATTGAGACAGTTAAAATGGTGTTTCCTTGTTCTGGGATCCTTTCTTTTTTTTAATCATTGGGTTTAGACATTACTTCGGTCCTTCTTAATCCTTTCAAAATGGCAGCAACATACCCCTTTTTGTGATTTCGTTCTATCAAAGAAGCCTACGGACGATTGATTACCGCGGGATACACTTTGTATCGAAAAGGGTTGATTAATTCCAACAAAATTTCCTTTTGAATTGGAAACTTGCTCGAATGGGATCCCTTCTATTTCTATATCGAAGATATATTCACGAAGTTGTTCCAATTTATTGATTTGCATTAACCCTAGATTCTTGTCCCGAGAAGTGAATTAATACTTTCTACTCGAGCTCCATCGTGGCCTATTTTCATTACCAACTGATGTCGAGCCAAGAGGCACCTTCATTCCTATAGAAATAAAAAAGAAAATGGTGGATATAAGAAAGAATCCACAATGGATCGTGTCCTTCAAGTCGCACGTTGCTTTCTACCACATCGTTTCAAACGAAGTTTTACCATAACATTCCTCTAATTTGGAACCAGTATGGAATTGATTCAATTATGGAATCATGAATAGTCATTGGTTCAATTGGTGCATAGACATCGTAATCTATACCCTTTTAATATATATAGATTATTAAAGATTTTTCTAAAGAAGTTTTCTAAAGAGAAGTTTTATCAAGACCTCTTAATTTCTTAAATTAATTAATTTAAATAGAAATATTAAATAATTTAATAATCTATTAAATAATTAAAGAAATATATAATTGGTTCTTTTTTAATCTGTATCCTCAAGTATCAAAGATTCCACTTAACTTCTAAGGAATCATTCAAAATATTCATAATTGAAAAAAAGGTTCCTATCTATCATTATTTCAAGAAAATTGACTGTAAGGCCCAGCTTTTTTCATAGGAAAGATAAATCCTTCTTTTTATTTTGAATATTAATTCAATTAATAACCTAGATTGAAAAAAAAATAGGAAGGGGAGGCGTTTTCCTATCTATCAAATCAAATGAACAACTGTCTTGTAATTATTCTAAACAGTCCATATAAAATATTTCAATTTCAAATTGAAGGGATCAAAAACCTTTTTGAAAAAAATCGAAAGACTGTTGTTATTGAAATAGAACGATACGTAGATATACGCTAAACAGTTCCTCATTTTATATGTATTTTTTTGAACCTGGGGTTTAGTAAGATTTCGGTAATCTAATATTACCCTAATACAAAGTTAATAAAAGATAATAAAAGATATAAGATACCTCCGCCTCAAGTGTTACATAGATTTCCAATTCTTCATTAGGACCAAACGCGAAATAACTTAAAAATGAGATTCAAAGAAAATACATCGGTTAGATATATAATTCCATATTTAGATATTTCCATATTTAGATATATAATTCCATATATAACTTTATTTTTCTTAAATTTTGGTTAATGCGATTCGGACAGACATAGTTTAATACCTTCGGTTAATGATTAACTCCTATCTGACCCCCCATTCTATGGGAATAAGGGGGCATAACAGAAATAAAAATGGGGATTCTGATTGGGATACGGACTGCCTAGGTACAAAACCAAACAAGTACAAATTAAGTTTCTCCTATTTTGGATTTTAGCCTAATCCATTAAGAGAATTAATCTTGAGTGAATTGAATTAGTACCAAAATAGAAATATTTAGAATTCAGAAATCTACAGAAAAATTCATAAATAATTAGACTTAAGGGATAGGGAATAATAGATAGGATTCTTGAAAATTCAAATATTGATAAAATAGAAAAAAAAAAGATATGGGACAGAAGGTTTTTCTAAGTAACTAACTTCCCTAAACAGGAAGGGGTTGACCATATGATGAAAAGACCTCCCGACTTTTTTTGAATTAAAACTCTTGGAATCCATGTTCCCATCTTACCTGAATCAGAAATAGATTCGGTTAGATCTATGTGTGATTTGAACTCGATTCAGTTGAGTTTGTGCAAAAAAGTATGATTCAGAAAAAATAAAAATTAGAAGAAAGAAACACAATTAGACTTTAAACGGAACCTTGTTCAAAAAAAGTCGGGAGGTCTATTCTAACATAATGGATATGCTCTGGGACGGAAGGATTCGAACCTCCGAATAGCGGGACCAAAACCCGTTGCCTTACCGCTTGGCCACGCCCCATTTAGATTCTATACTAATAAAGAATAATGTTGGTATTCCTTGTTTGTCAACTCCAATCTAAATATATATTCTAAATATATATAGAAATATATATAGAATAGATTAGATTGTTACTAGGATTTTGATACATGTAGATATAGAATTAAACTGAATTTATTGATCATTAGATAGAATTCAATTAAGATATTGTATGAAAGTATGATTTCTTCTATTCTCTTTTGAGAATTGGAGGATTTTTGGTTGGGTGGGTTCAAAAGAAAAGAAGGATTTTTTGTTTACCTTAAATTTTCCCTTTTCCTTATATCAATAACTCAATCAAAATGCAATTATCTCCAAGAACAAAATAAATGTCTGTTATGCTTAATATCTTTAGTTTGATCTGTATCTGTCTTAATTCTGCCTTTTATTCAAGTAGTTTTTTCTTCGGAAAATTGCCCGAGGCCTATGCTTTTTTGAATCCAATCGTAGATGTTATGCCAGTCATACCTGTGCTCTTTTTTCTCTTAGCTTTTGTTTGGCAAGCTGCTGTAAGTTTTCGATGAGATCTTTAATTTAATAATCTCCTAGAAAATTCATGATTTATTCGAGAAAAAATTCTAACAATCGATAAGATCAGATAAGTTTTAGAGTATGAACCCCTCGATTCATACATTGCAATTCTTGAATAGTCGCGAAAAATCCGGCTTACCTCGTTTTCTTTTTCTCATTTTTTGACCCTTTTGCAGTGAAAGCCCTATTAATTAGGATCTCCTCAATATCTAATTGAGGATATGAAAGAAATTTTGGTAATGAAAAAGTCTTATTCAAAATAAATTTCTGAAAACTCTTTTTGATTTCTAGAAAGAAACTTGGTTCTTGATATCCAAATAGGATATGTGGTAGAAAATGGAGGATCTATTTTCTTTTTTTTTTCCAAAAAATAATCTTGGAGATTGTGTAATGCTTACTCTAAAACTCTTCGTTTACACAGTAGTGATATTTTTTGTTTCTCTCTTCATCTTTGGATTCTTATCTAATGATCCCGGACGTAATCCGGGGCGTGAAGAATAAAAGGGTTTTCTTTTTCTTAGGATTTTATGTTTAACTAATTTGCCAAATTTGAAAAAAAAAAAGAAAATCATCAACGGAAGCGGAAAGAGAGGGATTCGAACCCTCGGTACAAATAACTCGTACAACGGATTAGCAATCCGCCGCTTTAGTCCACTCAGCCATCTCTCCCAATTGAAAACTATGTTAGATTACACATAAAGTAAGGAGTATTTCTTTCTATATTATATAGATATGTACAAGTTTTATCAGCAATTTCATTTCGGTAAATAAAGTGCCAACAATATAAAGAAAACTAAAAAAGACCTCCTTGCATTGATTTTCTTCGAAAGGCCCTTCTTATTGCCACGGCCTGGCTTGGTCAGTGTACCTAGCCTGGCCTTTTTTTGTTCCAACAAATTCTAGATAAATAATGATGATTTATCTGATTTGAAAACTAAAATGCTTAGTATTATAGAAAATTGAATAGGAAATATTCAAGCAAGAACAAAAAAAAGAAGAAGGACTATTTCCACCCACGAAAACGAAAAAAGGTGTCAACGCTCTAATTTTTATGATTTTTTGATGATCCTATCTTTATTAGGCCCAATTTCCCTTTTCGACAAAAGGTCCAGTTGTATACAATAATTGTATTGTAGCGGGTATAGTTTAGTGGTAAAAGTGTGATTCGTTTTTTTAACCCTTTAATAGTTAAAGGGTCTTTTCTTTCGGTTTGATTCGTATTCCGATCAAAAACTTTATTTGCTGAAATAAAAGGATTCAATCCTTTGCCTCTCAATCACAGATTCGAGAAAAAATATACATTCTCGTGATTTCTATTCAAAGGTCGCTTAGAAAGTGAGAAATTGGATTATGAAATTGCGAAACATAATTTTGGAATTGGATTAATACTTCCAGTTGAATAAGTATGAGTAAAGGATCTATGGATGAGGGTAGAAAGTAGGTTTCTACTCGTAACTAAATCTTCAATTTTTTTATTTGTAGACAAGAAATTGAATCAAAATAGCTATTAAACGATGACTTTGGTTTACTAGAGACATCAACCTAGTGTTTTAGCTCGGTGGGAACAAAATCCCTTTCCTCAGGATCTTCTCAAATAAAAATAGAGAACGAAGTAACTAGAAAGATTGTTAGA